TTATTCGAGTATTTTATTTTCTAGTTTTCCAATTAAGGGAATGCCCAGAAAGAAGATAATGAAGTAGAAAACGGAAGCTGCTTGACCGATGGTGATAAATGGGTCTTCCACGGGTTGGCCGCCAATTCAGGTTAAAATAAGGATGTCCGCAATAAGAGATCAGAAAAGGATCTTAGCAAGGGGGCGGAATATGAGAGAGCGTTGTTTAGAGGTATGAATAAAAGGCATGAGGAATAAGATCAAAATTGAAGCCAAAAGAGCCAAGACTCCTCCGAGTTTATTTGGAATAGAGCGTAGAATAGCGTAAGCAAAAAGGAAGTATCATTCTGGTTTAATATGTGGGGGGGTGACAAGGGGGTTGGCTGGAGTAAAGTTGTCTGGGTCTCCTAGAAGGTTTGGGGCAAAAGTAGACAAGCTTGCTAAAAAGCCAATCAAGATAACAAAACCTAGAAGGTCCTTATACGTGAAATAGGGGTGAAACGGGACTTTGTCTAGATTTTGGTTCAGGCCTGTTGGGTTTGAGGATCCTGTTTGGTGAAGAAAGAGGAGGTGGATTATGCTTATTCCAGCAATGGCAAAGGGGAGGACAAAGTGAAAGGAAAAGAAGCGTGTTAATGTGGCGTTGTCTACTGAAAATCCTCCTCAGATTCATTGAACCAGGTCGTTACCGATATAAGGGGTGGCTGAGAGGAGGTTAGTAATGACTGTGGCACCTCAGAATGACATTTGTCCTCAAGGGAGAACGTAGCCTATAAATGCTGTGGCTATAACAAGGAAGAGGAGGACCACACCAGTGTTCCAGGTTTCTTTATAGAGAAATGAGCCGTAGTATAAGCCTCGACCAATATGAAGGTAAATACTGATGAAAAAAAAAGAGGCTCCATTAGCGTGGAGGTTGCGTAGTAGTCACCCGTTGTTAACATCGCGACAGATATGGGCAACCGATGAGAAAGCAAGGGATGTATCGGCTGTGTAGTGCATAGCTAGAAATAGTCCGGTTACAATTTGAATAATTAGGCAGAGTCCAAGGAGCGACCCAAAGTTTCATATAGAGGAGAGGTTAACTGGGGCAGGTAGGTCAATAAAGGCACTGTTTATAATTTTCAGGGCAGGGTGGGATTTTCGTAGGGGGGCCATTCATGAGGTTCCTATAGTAGAAAGAACTACAGTAATTTTTCAGGTTACAGGTCCAAGTTAAAATCTTGGTAGGAATAACAATGATTAAAGGATTATGTCTATTGTTAGGTTTATTGGGGGTAGCTTCTAATCCATCTCCCTATTTTGGGGCTTTTGGATTAGTAGTTGGAGCAGGCGCGGGTTGTTGGTTATTGGGGAGTGATGGGGTGAGCTTTTTAGCTTTAGTTCTTTTATTAGTATATTTGGGGGGTATGTTGGTGGTATTTGCTTATAGCGCGGCTCTTGTAGCTGAGGCTTACCCACAGGCGTGGGGTAGTTGAGAGGTAGCTACGTATCTTATTGTCTATATCAGCTTGCTGGGGGCTTGGTGATTTGTTGGTGGGGAGTGGAGTGTGGGATTTTCTAAAGAGTGGGGATTGGGGGAAACTATTGAAAACTCGGGGGTTGCGGCGATGTACGGCTGTGGGGGATTTATATTGGCTGCAGCGGGGTGAAGTCTCTTTTTAACCTTATTTGTAGTGTTAGAAGTGGTGCGTGGACAAAACAGTGGGGCCCTTCGGTCAGTAAGATTAGTGGTTGAAAATTAGTACTGCTATAAATATGGGGGTCGAGCTAGCCATGGAGTTGAACCATGGGAACAAAGAATTAGCAGTACTTGTTTTCACCAGACAAGCTCGGTGGATGAAGAGGTATTAGCTCTTATTTCTAGAATCACAATCTAGGGTTTTATTTAAACTACATTCACATTGGGAGAAGATTTCTGGATTTAAGGCAAGGTAAACGAGGGGTAAGATGTGGAGAAGGAACAAAACATTTTCTCGAGTCTCAAGCGGGTAAATTGTGGATAAGTGGCTAGGGAAGTGGCCTCGCTGTGTAGTTCAGAAGGCGTGAATTGTATATGCTGTAGTAAGGAGGAGGTTTAATATAATAATCAGGAGGATGGAGGGTGATCACTGAATCAAGGATAAAAAGACAAGGAATTCACTAGTGAAGTTAGGCGAAGGGGGAATGGCCATATTAAATAAGATAGAGATGATTCACCAGGCGCTTGCCAGAGGAAGGATAATTAAAGAGCCACGTGTAAGTAGAAGGGCTCGGCTATTTGTGCGCTCATAAGAGACGTTTGCCAGGCAGAATATGGCAGAGGAGGTAAAACCGTGAGCAATCATTATAAATAAAGCACCTGAGTGGCTTGTGGGGGTGTTAATAATAACGGCCAGGACAATAAGGTTCATGTGGCTCACAGAAGATATAGCAATTAGAGCTTTTAGGTCAGTCTGGCGTAAGCATAGTATTGAGGTGAAGATGACTCCAAGAGCGGATAGGGAAAGAAGCAGGAGGAGCTGCTCGAAACTTACAGCTGACAACAAGGGGGCAGTCCGAAGTATACCATAACCTCCCAGCTTGAGCAGGGTTCCTGCTAGGATCATGGAGCCGGCAATAGGGGCTTCGACGTGAGCTTTAGGGAGTCAAAGATGAAGAGAATAGAGAGGTAGTTTGACTAAAAAGGCAAGGTTACATAATAGTCAAAAAATCCCTGGGCTAACGAGTTCAAGAGGTGCCGAGGTTAAGTAGAAAAGGATAGGAGAGGTGGTGCCAAGTGTAACATAAAAAAATGAGAATCAGAGAACTAAGGGTACTGCACTAATTATGGTGTAGAAGGTAATGTATAATCCGGCCTCTAGGCGACGTTCTTGAGAGCCTCAGCGTGTAATAACAATCATTGTTGGAATTAATGAGGCTTCGAAGAAAATAAAGAAAAGTATTAAGTCTGAGGCTGTAAAAGCCAAGAGGGTGGTTAATTGGAGGTAGGTTATTGCTAAGATATATGATCGTTGGCGGTCTAGGGGTTCAAGCGTTATTTTACTTTGGCTAGCTAGAAGGGTAAGGGGAAATAGTCAGCAGGTGAGGGTTGCTAATGGGGCTGAGAGGTAGTCAATAAAGAAAAAGGTACTAGAGAAATTAAAATTTTGGAAGAGGAATCAGGCCAAAGATAAATAGGAAATAAAGAAACCCTGTGCGGAGCATAGGGCCCATAGGTTTTTGCTTGGTGCAAAGGCGATTGTGGGGAGAATAGAGAGTCAGGCGGCAGTAATTATTAGCATCGGAGAAGGTTGAGGGTTTTTAAGTTGTCTGTGCCGTGTGAGCGGGCTGTAGCAATTATTAGGGATAACCCTAAGCCTGCTTCACAGGCAGATATGGTCAGTATAACAAGGGGGGAGAGAACAAACGAGATATTAAATTGGTGAGGTCACAGGCCTAGCGAGATGAAAATTACAAGCATCATACCCTCAAGACATAAGAGGGCTGAAAGCAGGTGTATTCGGTGGAAAGATAATCCTATGAGAACAATGGCAAACGCTAGGACAAGCAACATAAAGGTGTTATGGATTTGAACCATAATTTACTGAGCCGAAATCAGTCGTCTTCGTTGGACTAACACCTTAGGTTATTCAGCTCATTCTAAGCCCCCTTCATATCACTCATAGACAAAGCCTAGGGTGAGGAGGAGAAGAATGGTATAAACTCAAAAGGCCATTTGAGGGGGGTCAATAATTTGGGTAGCTCAGGGGGTAGGGAGGAGGAGAGCAATTTCCAGGTCAAACAGAAGGAATAAGATCGCTACCAAGAAAAATCGCATGGAATAAGGAAGCCGAGCTGATCCTAGGGGATCAAAGCCGCATTCGTATGGGGATAGCTTTTCTGAGTCGGGCTTAATTAAAGGAAGTCAGAAGCTAATTAAGCTGAGGATAATAATTAAAAGGGCGGCTACGAGAAGAAACATCTGAAGCATATATTCTCTCTTGGGTTTTAACCAAGATTAAGTGATTGGAAGTCACTGGTACTGGTTGTACTAAGAGAATAAGGATCCTCATCAGTAGATGGAAACGTAAAGGAAAAGTCACACTACGTCTACGAAATGTCAGTATCATGCGGCGGCTTCGAAGCCAAAGTGATGTTGGGAGGTAAAATGGAAAAAAACTTGTCGCAATAGGCATATGAGGAGGAACACAGAGCCGATGATGACGTGAAGACCATGAAAGCCTGTAGCTACAAAGAAAGTTGTCCCATAGATCCCGTCGGCAATGGTGAATGGGGCTTCATAATATTCGATGGCTTGAAGGAGGGTAAAATAAAGGCCAAGAATGATTGTGGCAGTTAAGGATTGGATGGCCTCTCCTCGATTTCCTTGCATGATACTGTGGTGAGCTCATGTAACTGTTACACCCGAAGCCAGGAGGACAGCAGTATTAAGGAGGGGGACCTCAAATGGATTAAGTGGGATAATGCCTGAGGGGGGTCAAGATTCTCCTACTTCAGGGGTGGGGGCTAAACTTGCATTGTAGAATGCTCAAAAAAATCCGATAAAGAAGAAGACTTCTGAGGTGATAAAAAGGACTATTCCAAATCGAAGGCCTTTGTGAACAGGTGGGGTGTGATGACCTTGAAAAGTTCCCTCACGAACCACATCCCGTCATCATTGAAATATAGTTAGAAGGGTTGTGATAAGGGCGAATAATAAAACAATCGAAGTGTTTATGTGAAATCATGCAATAAGGCCAGAGGTAAGGAGGAAAGCTGCAGTGGCCCCTATAAGGGGTCATGGATTAGGATCTACTATGTGGAAGGCGTGTGCTTGGTGGGCCATAGGTGTTTTCTTGGAGGTACAAACTTAAGAGTAAGATGAACACGTAGGCTTGAATTATAGCGACAGCCACCTCCAGAATCGTGAGAAGAATGAGAACAGTAAAGGTCATTGAAGTTAACATTATTGAAATAGATATTACCGCCAAAGTTGCTGAAGAGATTAGGTGCATGAGAAGGTGGCCTGCAGTTAAGTTTGCTGTGAGTCGAACGCCTAAGGCGATGGGCCGAATAAAGAGACTAATTGTCTCAATTACAATTAAAATGGGGATCAGGGGGGTAGGGGTTCCTTCTGGGAGAAGGTGGCCAAGGGAGATTGTTGGTTGATTTCGGAGACCAATTAGGACTGTGGCAAGTCACAGGGGGATGGCTAGGCCTAGATTTATAGAGAGTTGCGTGGTTGGGGTGAATGTATAGGGGAAAAGGCCAAGGAGATTAATAACCATAAGAAAAACCAGAAGTGACGACAATATAAATGCTCATTTATGTCCAGATGGATTAATCGGTAAAAAAATTTGTTTTGTGGAGGTTTTTAGAAATCAAGCTTGAAGTATTGTTGGCCGGCTGTATAGGCATGCCTTGGTGGCGGGCATTAAGATAAACCATGGAACCAGCAGGGCAATGATAATAAGTGGGATAAAGAATAAAGTTGATGAGGCAAATTGATCAAACAGATTATTTATCATTTTCAGGTTCAGGCGGGAGAAGGTAGTGTTTTTGGAGCGATTGGGGTGGGATCTTTAGGAAATTCATAGGAGGCGATTTTTATTGGTGCGGCAATAATAAAGATCGCCCAGGTGAAAATAAAGATGGTAAATCACGGATCTGGCAAAAGTTGTGGCATTTCACTAAGGGTGGGCGGAGTCACCTGTCTGCAGCTTAAAAGGCTGACGCTACCTATAGCTTCTTAATGATGTATTAGATTTTAATCAAGAGAGAAAGTTAGGGATTGGAAGGGTTTCAACAACAATAGGCATAAAGCTATGATTAGCTCCACAGATTTCGGAGCATTGGCCATAAAAGGTTCCGGGGTGGGCAATGATAAAAGCGGTTTGATTCAGGCGTCCTGGGATGGCGTCCGTTTTTACCCCAAGGGTAGGCACGGCTCAAGAGTGGAGGACATCTTCAGCAGTAATTAAGGTCCGGATGACAGTCCCCATGGGGGTTACTATGCGATTGTCTACTTCAAGCAAACGGAATTGCCCCGGGGCCAGTTCATTCGTAGGAATTATATAGGAGTCAAAGCTTAAATCTGAGAAATCTGAGTACTCGTAACTTCAGTATCATTGATGGCCGATGGTCTTTACTGTCATATCTGGAGCACCGAGTTCATCTATTAAGTAGAGGATGCGGAGGGAGGGAAGGGCAATTACGATTAGGATAACAGCAGGTATAATAGTTCAGATTATTTCGATTTCTTGGGCGTCAATGGTGTTAGTGTTGGAGAGTTTAGTAATTATCAGTGAAGGGATAATATATAAAACCAGCATGCTGATAAGAATAACCGCTATTAGGGTATGGTCGTGAAAGTGAATTAGTTCTTCTATAATGGGGGAGATTGCATCTTGAAGGCCAAGTTGTGTAGGGTAAGCCATGGAGAGGAGTATTGGAGTTTAACCAATGATTTAACCTTGACAAGGTTATGTTATTCTTAACTAATTCCTCCTCAAGAAAGTGACAGAGAGGCTATGTGTCTGACTTGAAATCAGATTATGGGGGTTCGATTCCTCCCTTTCTCGAGACTTACCTTAAAAGAGTAGGAAGCCTGCTTCAAATGTATGATGTTGAGGTGGGAACCCTAAGAGTCACTCAATGTTTGTTGAGGGAAGTTTAGGGTTGGTAAATAGTCGTTTTGAGGTAAAAGCTTCTCAAATAATAAATATAAGCATAATTACACCGACTAGGGAGATTAACGAGCCCATAGAGGAAACAGTATTCCAAAGGGTATAGGCGTCCGGGTAGTCAGAATACCGGCGGGGCATGCCTGCTAGGCCGAGAAAGTGTTGTGGGAAAAATGTCACATTCACGCCAGTGAATATTACAGCAAACTGAGCTTTGGCTCAAATTTTGTGGAATATGAATCCTGTAAATAGGGGAAATCAGTGTATGAAACCAGCCATAATGGCAAATACTGCTCCTATGGAGAGGACATAGTGGAAGTGGGCTACAACATAATAGGTATCGTGAAGAACAATGTCAAGGGAGGAGTTAGCCAAGACAATTCCGGTCAGACCACCGACTGTAAATAAAAAAATGAACCCCAGGGCTCAAAGTATAGGAGCTTCTCATTTAATAATGCCGCCGTGCATAGTTGCGAGTCAACTAAAAACTTTCACTCCGGTTGGAATGGCAATAATTATTGTTGCGGAGGTAAAGTAAGCCCGTGTATCTACATTTAGGTCTGTCGTGAATATGTGGTGGGCTCAGACAATAAAGCCGAGGAGGCCAATTGAGAGTATTGCTCAGACCATGCCCATGTACCCAAATGGCTCTTTTTTTGTTGAGTAGTAGGCCACTACATGGGAGATGATTCCAAATCCGGGAAGAATTAAGATATAGACTTCTGGGTGACCGAAGAACCAGAACAGGTGTTGATACAGGATGGGGTCACCTCCTCCGGCAGGATCGAAAAATGATGTTGTTTTAATACGGTCAGTTAGGAGTATAGTAATGCCTGCAGCCAGCACTGGGAGAGACAGGAGGAGAAGTACAGCGGTGATCAAAACTGATCACACAAATAGGGGAGTGTGATATTGGGTTGTAGATGGGGGTTTTATGTTAATAATAGTTGTGATAAAATTAATTGCCCCTAGAATAGAAGAGACCCCAGCTAAGTGTAGGGAGAAAATGGCAAGATCAACAGAAGGGCCGGCATGTGCCAGATTACCTGCTAGTGGAGGGTACACAGTCCATCCTGTGCCTGCACCAGCTTCAACGGCAGATGAAGCTAGGAGAAGAAGAAATGAGGGTGGGAGGAGCCAGAAGCTTATATTATTTATCCGGGGGAAGGCTATGTCAGGGGCTCCAATTATAAGAGGTACTAATCAATTTCCGAAACCCCCAATTAAGATGGGTATCACCATAAAGAAAATTATGACGAAGGCATGGGCTGTAACAATTACATTATAAATCTGGTCATCTCCTAATAAGGATCCGGGCTGGCTTAGTTCCGCTCGGATGAGTAGACTGAGGGCAGTTCCAATTATCCCGGCTCAAGCACCAAAGATCAGGTACATTGTTCCGATGTCTTTATGATTAGTAGAGAAAAGTCAGCGAGAGGGTATCACAGGTAAAGTGGCCGAGTAGGTGGTGGGTTGTAGCCCCAATTACAGAGGTTCAAGTCCTCTCTTTACCAGGCCCTGGAGTGTCACCACGTGGGGTTGCAAACCTCAAAAAGCAGAATAAATTCCTGCCGGGGCTTCTCCCGTTTTTTCCCCCCCCCTACAAAAACGGGAGAAGTAGAAAGAAGCTCGCTGGATAGAGCGTTTAGCTGTTAACTAAAATATTGCGGGATCAAGGCCCGTCTTTCTAGGGTAGGACTTTAGCTTAATGGAAAGTTCTTGAGTTGCATTCAAGAGATGTGGGGTAAGACCCGCAAGTCCTACAGAAACTAGGAGATTTTAACTCCTACTTAGAGCTTTGAAGGCTCTTGGTCTGTTTATCCTAAGTTTCTATAGGGTGAGAAGAAGCGTAGTAGATATTGGGAAGATAAGAAGGGCTAGAGTATTAAAAATAGCGGTTGGTACGGGGGAGTAGGAGCTGCGTCAGTAGGCTGTTGAGAGGGAGATATTTGGGGGGATCGTAAGAATAATAAGATAGGTTAGGCGAATGTAGAAAAATAAGGCGAGAAGGGAGGCGAGTATAAGTACTGCCGAAAGCAGAATAGACTCTTGTTTAACAAGTTCTAGGGTGATAAATAATTTTGGGGCAAATCCGGTGAGAGGGGGAAGACCTGCAAGGGAAAGAAGGGTAAACATAGTAATGGTGGTGAGGAGGGGGGACTTTGGTCATGCTGAAGTAATGTCAGTTATTTTAGTTGCAGAGATTGAAATAAGGGAGAGAAATATAGCGGCAGTTATAATAGAATATAGGAGAAAGTTGAAGATGGTTAAGATTGGGTTAAACTTAAGAATAATGATCATTCACCCTAAGTGACCAATTGAAGAGAATGCTATGATTTTGCGGAGTTGAGTTTGGTTAATTCCTCCTCATCCTCCGACAAGGGCTGATGTGAGACCTAAGGCAATTAGAATATTGAGATCAATAAGGTGATTAATCTGAATTAAGAGGGACAGAGGGGCGACTTTTTGTCAGGTTGACAAGATCAGTCCTGATATGAGGGGAACACCTTGAATAACTTCAGGGAGTCAGAAGTGTATGGGGGCTAAGCCAAGTTTTATTATGAGTGCCAGTGGTAAAGTAATAGTAAAGGGCGCGGATAGTGAGGTGATAGCCCATTCGCCTGTTTTTCAAGCACTCATGGAGGCGGAGAATAGAATTAGGGCTGAGGCTGAAGCTTGAGTGAGGAAATATTTTGTGGCCGCTTCAATGGCTCGTGGGTGGGGGGTTAAGGTTAAGAATGGAATTACAGCTAGGGTGTTAATTTCAAGGCCAATTCAGGCCAAGAGTCAGTGGTTGCTGGATAGAGTGATTGTTGTTCCGAGGGCAAGGCTTGAGATTAAAACAGTTAAGGTAATTGGGTTGATAGGTAAAGGAAGGAGTTTCACCTACATTGTTGGGGTATGGGCCCAAAAGCTTAGTTAGCCTACTTTACCGGTTAGTGAGGGGTGGGATTAAACCAACATAATTGGGGCATGAGCCCAACAGCTTAGGATTAGCTTACCTCACTCTAAAGAGTAGCATAGCGGGAGTGCAAAGAGTTTTGATCTCTAAGGCGTAGGTTCAATTCCTATCTCTTTAAAGAAAACGAGGGGGTTTGAACCCCTATGAGCCTCCCTATCAAGGAGGTCCCTATCTTTCGGGCACGTTTTCAGCAAACTGGGGGGGAAATAAACGTGTATGGCAGGGAGATGTGGAGGATTAGAAGTGCTAAGGGTGAGTGGAAGGAAGCTTTTCAAACCAAGTGTATTAGTTGATCATAGCGGAATCGTGGGTATGATGCGCGAACTCATAAGAATAAGAGTGATAGTAGAGATGCTTTAACTATTATAGATGGTGTAGACAGAATAATATATGAAATGGAGCCTAAAAAGATAATAGAGGTTAAAGAGTTTATCATCAGGATGTTAGAATATTCAGCTAGAAAAAATAATGCAAATGGTCCTCCTGCATATTCTACATTAAACCCTGATACAAGTTCAGATTCTCCTTCTGTGAGGTCAAATGGGGTGCGGTTAGTTTCGGCTAGGGTAGAAACAAATCATATTAAGGAGAGGGGCCATAAAGGAAGGACAAGTCATAGATATTCCTGTGATGAAATAAAATTATAAAGGGAAAACCCCCCCGCAAAGAGAATTGCTGAGAGAATAATGAGGGCCAGGGTTACTTCATACGAGATAGTTTGGGCTACGGCACGGAGGGCCCCAATAAGGGCATATTTTGAATTGGAGGCTCACCCTGAGGCTAGGATAGTGTAGACAGTGAGGCTTGAGAGAGCCAGGATGAAGAGAATGCTTAAGTTAAGATTTGATAGGGCAATAGGGAGGGGGAGGGGGGTTCAAAGAAGTATCGCAATAATAAGGGCTAGGGCTGGGGCTATGACAAAGAGGATTTGTGAAGAGGTGGCGGGGCGGATCGGTTCTTTGATAAATAGTTTAATTCCGTCAGCGATTGGTTGAAGAAGGCCGAATGGTCCAACTACATTAGGTCCTTTACGGTGCTGTGCATAGCCTAAGATTTTTCGCTCAATAAGTGTTAAGAAAGCAACTGCGAGAAGGACGGAGGCAATGTAGAGAATCGGGAGAAGTAATGATACGAAAAGGGGCAAAGTTAATGAGGGGACTTGAACCCCTTGAGTAGAGGGCTTAGGTCTCTTGCATGGCCATTTTGCTTCATTAACTACCTTGGTCTAAGATCAGGTGGTAGGCTTTAGCTAATTAAGAGGTTTTCATTAGTTATGAGCTATGGCTTATTTAAGATATAGGCCATGGTATTCTAATCCTTTCGTACTAAGAATAACACTTTATAGATAGAAACCGACCTGGATTACTCCGGTCTGAACTCAGATCACGTAGGGTTTTAATTGTTGAACAAACAAACCATTAGTAGCGGCTGCACCACTTGGGTACCCTGATCCAACATCGAGGTCGTAAACCCATTTGTCGATAGGAGCTCTTGAAATGGATTGCGCTGTTATCCCCAGGGTAACTTGGTTCGTTGATCAATAGATTGGATCATTTGTCGTCAATTTGATGATTCTTAGAGCAGTAGCTCGTGGATTGGGGGGAAGTCCCATACGTCATGGAGGATAATTTTTACTCCGCGGTCACCCCAGCCTAAAACCAGCAGACACTATTTAAAAACTTTGGGGGGGAAAGGGGGTTAGGATTGCCTGTTGGGTTTAAAGCTCCATGGGGTCTTCTCGTCTTATAGTAAGATCCCCGCTTCTTCACGGGGAGATCAGTTTCACTGATTGGAAAAAGGAGACAGTAAGGCCCTCGTGATGTCGTTCATTCTAGTCCTTATTTAGAGAACAAGTGATTATGCTACCTTCGCACGGTCAGAGTACCGCGGCCGTTTAATCATGTCACTGGGCAGGCTGGACCTCATATGGGTAATCAGGAGGCGATGTTTTTGGTAAACAGGCGGGGCCTACATTTGCCGAGTTCCTTCTTTTTCTTTAAATCTTTCCCGGAATGTGCTTGTGTTAGGTCAACTTTATGGGTAAATACATTTTTCTTGAGGATGTTACTATGACTAAAGTCTATACGTCAGTAACCAGTGAATGTTCCAATTTGGCTTGCGCTCACATTCTGGCAAAAGGTACTTTTCTCGTTACCAGTTTTCCACTATGTTGTCTCAAATAAGCTTGCCCTTTTTGAGTAACTCTTAAGTTTGAAGGAGTTTTTATGGTAATAAGAAAACTTAAGGAAGAAACTGAAATTCTTTTCCTGAATAACCAGCTATCTCTGGGCTCGATAGGCTTGTCACCTCTACTTGGAAATCATCCCACTTTTTTGCGACAGAGACGGGTTGGCTCTATAAGCTGTTTCGAAGTAGCTCGCTCAGTTTCGGGGTGTCAAACTAATGTTCCTCTTTGCTTGATTAAGACTCGCTAAACCATGATGCAAAAGGTACGAGGGGGGGTTTTTGCTTTGTTGTGCTTTAAGGCTGTTTCAAATCTATTTCCCCATTCCCTTGCGGTACTAAATGGGAAGCTCTAATAAACTTTTTGATCGCCTCTACTAAGAAGATGAAATGTTTTATTTTATGGTTGGGGGAAGGTTGATGATATAGGGGGGGGGGAAAGTTTAGGCTTGGTTTAGGGCTCAAAATGATCCGGGTTTCACGGACGTCTGCTCGGTGTAAACGAGATGCTTTGCTAAGCTACATCTTGTTGATCCAAGTGCACTTTCCAGTACACTTACCATGTTACGACTTACCTCTTTTTTACTATGCTATTGGGTTAGAAACCGGGTTGATGATCGTTAAAGAGGGCGACGGGCGGTGTGTACGTGTCCCAGGGCCGTGTTAAAGAGAACTCACTAGTTTCTCTTTACTACTAAATCCTCCTTCATGACTGTGTTTCATGCAGTACTTCGTTTGTTCTAGATTAGAAACTGTAGCCCATCTCTTACCTTTCCATAGGCTGCACCTTGACCTGACGTATAGATGAATAGATCTTTGAACTAGACTGTGTGTCATTCATATGGTAAGTTTACGACGGAGGTATACAGGCTGATGGGCAAAGAAAGGTTAGGTGAATCGGGGACCATCGATTACAGGACAGGCTCCTCTAGTGGGATGGGACACCGTCAAGTCCTTTGGGTTTTAAGCTGAGGCTCGTAGTTCCCTGGCGCTTGTGGGTGTAATTTAATATTTTACGACTAGGCATAGTGGGGTATCTAATCCCAGTTTGTTTCCTAGTTGTCGTGTATTCAAGTGTAGATTAGAGTAACTTTCGTTTACGGTTTTCCCTAGTGCATGCTTTTTACAGCTGGATCGTAGGTTCAACTCTAATTTGATCAGACTTTAATCACGCTTAACGCCGAGTATTATCAATTTGGGCCCGTGGGTATAGCCGCGGCGGCTGGCACCAAGTTGGCCGGCCCTCTTCTCTCTGACTGAGTCAAGCTGACGCTTATGAACAATGTTTATCACTGCTGAATACCCTTGTGGGTGTGGTGGGACCAGATGTTGTGGGCGGTGAAGTGTGCCTGATATCAGCTCCTTAACCTGGTAAAGGGAAAAGGGCGTCCTCACGGGAGTGCTGAGACTTGCATGTGTAAATTGAGAGACAATTGATAGTAAGGCTAGGACCAAACCTTTGTGTCCTTAGAACTTTTTAGGGTTCATCTTAGCGTTTTCAGCGCTATGCTTTAGTTAAGCTATAAGAACGGGCCTTGAACTAGCCTTAAATTAGTGGGCAGGGTAAAAAGCTTTTACTTGGACTTGCACCAAGGGGGGCTGGCTCCTAAGACCAGTGGAAAACTACTTTCCAATAAAAGCTGGTAGGAAATGGTCTTTTGATGGGGTTGAAAGCAGGACATAATTTAATAAGAATGTTGGCTTTGGGGGCCAAAAGAAAAGGTTTGAATCCTTTTGTCCTGAGCTTCGGGCAGGGTCTAAGCTGCATTCTCTGGTTTACAAGACCAGTGCTTTAAAATTAAGCTACCGGAGCCAGGGGTTAGTAAATTAGATAAAATAGGCAAAAACTTGATTTAGGGTAATGAAGTAGCAAGCCAGGTAGAGTTGAATGAGGCCTTTGTGGGTGTGGGTAATGGTTTTAATCATTTTAATATTAAGGGTGTTCAGTGTGTGTTTGCTAGAAAATTCAGCAAGGGCGTGATCAACTCCAAAAGCAGCAACTTGTCAACCTGAGTTAAGGACACGGTTTACGACGAAGCGGTGGATAGACGAGCTTATTAAGTCTGGGTTAAATTCTTTAGAAAGCGCACTTGGACTAGGAGAGGATCAGTGGCGTCATCAGGCAAAGAGGAAAGCTAACAGAAAGGAGGCAACGGTGATAGCTAAGGCTGCTCACTTTATAAAGTCTGGGAGGGTTGCTTCTTTGGGGAAGCTAGGAAAAAGAATTCAAAATAAGAGTGGTCCTCCGATTACAGAGCCGATGGCAAGTCGAATTAGAGGTCCTTTGGTGGCTAGGGGTTCATCAAATACAAGGATAGTAGGGGTGGTTCGTGGTTGGTGAAGGAGAACGGCGTAAATTATTCGAAGGCTATAGATTGCCGTACATGAAGTAGCAGCGAGAGTTAGCAGGAGGGCGGTGGTGTTGATAATTGAGTTGGAAGCTGATTCAATAATTGCGTCTTTAGAATAAAATGCAATTAGATACGGGGTGCCTATGAGGGCCAGGGAACCGATTGTAATACAAGTAGAAGAGATTGGAAGGGCTTTAAATAAACCCCCTATTAAACGAATGTCTTGGTTGTTATTTAAATTGTGAATTACAACACCGGAGCAAAGGAAGAGTATGGCTTTAAAGAAAGCGTGTGAGCATATGTGAAAAAATGCAAGATCTGGTAGGTTGATCCCGATTGCTACCATTATTAGGCCTAATTGACTGCAAGTTGATAGGGCAATAATTTTTTTTATATCATTCTGTTTTACAGCGGATCACGCAGCAAATGCAGAGGTGATGGCGCCAAGCGATAAGCAGACCGAAAGGATGAGGTAGTTGTGAGAGAACAGAGGATGAATACGGATCAGAAGAAAAACCCCTGCTACAACCATAGTGCTGGAGTGAAGTAGGGCAGAAACTGGGGTTGGGCCTTCTATTGCTGAAATAAGTCATGGATGAAATATGAATTGGGCTGACTTGCTTGCGGCGGCCAAAATCAGGTTTAAGATAAAAATCGTTGATGGGTTGGAGGAGAAGAGGAAATCAAAGCTAGTTGAGCCCCCGGATTTTGTTAGCGACACAAGAGTTATTATTAGGCCAATATCGCCGATGCGATTATAGAGAACTGCTATCAATGCCGCGGCAGCAGCGTTAGCGCGGGAGTTATATCACCCGATTAGTACAAACGATATAATCCCAACCCCCTCTCAGCCAATAAAGAATAGGATTAGATTTCCGGAGGAGATAAGAATGATTATTATAGCCAGGAATAGGAGTAGGTGGGAGGAAAATTTGTCTTTTTTGGGGTCTGATGCCATATATCATGAAGAAAATTGAAGAATGGATCAGGTAACAAAGAGGGCAATAGGAAGGAAGATAATTTGGTATTTATCAAACGATGTAAAGAGGGCCAGGTTGGAACAGAAGTTGTTGAGTCACGGAAAGGCTGTGGTGATGGAGCATGTGTTATCGGCACCTTTGGTAATTAGTATAAATAGGGGGATTAGAGATAAATAAAGGGCAGTTTTAACTGCGAGGGTGGCGTTTTCATTAAAATTGCGTCGGGAGAGAAATGGTAGGAGGACAGTAAAAAATGAAAGGAATGAGAAGAGGGCGGAAACTATAGTGTAGAGCGTAATCATGGTCTCAATAAAGTGCATAAAAGCCTGGGGGTGATTCTCCCCCGCATAGGTGGGGTAGTGCAGGTGATAACTAGGCTTTCTGGTACAGCAACTTAATCAACTAGGTACATGTAATAAATTCAAGTAAAACTCATTATAAAGGGGGTGGTAAGTTATAATTGAGGAATTTACCTGAAGCTGGGGGGGTAAAAGTTGTGGTTGGGGGCAATTCAAGTAAAACTCATTATAAAGGGGGTGGTAAGTTATAATTGAGGAATTTACCTGAAGCTGGGGGGGTAAAAGTTGTGGTTGGGGGCAATTCAAGTAAAACTCATTATAAAGGGGGTGGTAAGTTATAATTGAGGAATTTACCTGAAGCTGGGGGGGTAAAAGTTGTGGTTGGGGGCAATTCAAGTAAAACTCATTATAAAGGGGGTGGTAAGTTATAATTGAGGAATTTACCTGAAGCTGGGGGGGTAAAAGTTGTGGTTGGGGGCAATTCAAGTAAAACTCATTATAAAGGGGGTGGTAAGTTATAATTGAGGAATTTACCTGAAGCTGGGGGGGTAAAAGTTGTGGTTGGGGGCAATTCAAGTAAAACTCATTATAAAGGGGGTGGTAAGTTATAATTGAGGAATTTACCTGAAGCTGGGGGGGTAAAAGTTGTGGTTGGGGGCAATTCAAGTAAAACTCATTATAAAGGGGGTGGTAAGTTATAATTGAGGAATTTACCTGAAGCTGGGGGGGTAAAAGTTGTGGTTGGGGGCAATTCAAGTAAAACTCATTATAAAGGGGGTGGTAAGTTATAATTGAGGAACTTACCTGAAGCTGGGGGGGTAAAAGTTGTGGCTGGGGGCAATTCAAGTAAAACTCATTATAAAGGGGGTGGTAAGTTATAATTGAGGAATTTACGTGAAGCTGGGGGGGTAAAAGTTGTGGTTGGGGGCAATTCAAGTAAAACTCATTATAAAGGGGGTGGTAAGTTATAATTGAGGAATTTACCTGAAGCTGGGGGGGTAAAAGTTGTGGTTGGGGGCAATTCAAGTAAAACTCATTATAAAGGGGGTGGTAAGTTATAATTGAGGAATTTACCTGAAGCTGGGGGGACAGTGATAACTGTGGAGACCTATCTCGGGGGGGGGTAGGAGGATACAGTCGTAGCTAGGCGTGGGGGGGGTAAGGGGGGGGTAGCCAAAAAAAAAAATTCAAAAGGGGGGATATGTCCATCTAGCATTAATTAAAAATTGGCAGCTCAATAAGTTTATGTCATTCTAGCATTAATTAAGCTTTGGATTACCATTCATAATATGACATTATTTTGTCCGGATGGGGTAAAACACTGATTGTCGAGATGGTTGAGAGCAGTTGTACCTACTTGTCTGTCTTAATCTGTTACCACTCTGAGTTGGTCGGGATCGTATGCTCTCGGTTTTCCGTACGGGGAGGTATTGCTTCAGAGGGTTGATGAAAGGCTGGACTGGGTTCTACCCACGGTGCTCCATTCCTGAGTACACTGGAAATGCGAGAGGCTCCCCGAGGCAAAAGTGACAGAAAAATCACGGGTGGTATTTGCTTGTAGAGAGGTCTTCCATTAGCGAGGGAGGCATTTTAAAGAGCAAGATGAGTCCTGTAAGCAATTGAAGTCCGCCAGATTCAGTTCCGTCAAATGCCAGGAAAAGCTTAAGATTGTAACTCTGGTTTTAAGATGACCTTTAGAGTTGGAGATCGGCCCGTCCCGATACAACTGTGGACACTCTAGTAAGGTTGGGTGAAAGAATAGGATTGATGGTAGTGTACAGGAATTTGTTCAGACATATTCATGTTATGAAGAATTTTATGGGGGGGGTGATTTTAAAGTTGGGAACAGATTGGCCATGGTAGGTGATTGGGCAATTTAGTTGAGGGCATATGCTAGGTTTAATGCAAGTTGAGGTACTATTAAAATTTTATGATAGGATCATAGGTGAGTAGTGGAAGATGTGTAATGGGAGAATACAGTTGTTGAGTTAGTGTTGATTGAGGTAAATAAGCTTTTTTGAATTGGTTTGAAATTTTTGGGGATCAATCGGTTGGACTCACTTTGGTTGAGAATACGAGTATCCTAATGCAAGGGAAGGTCCTATCAAGTAGTCATGATATGTGCGGTGCAGTGCACTAATAGACGGGACCTCTAAAATGTGGGATCAAGTAGTCATAAGATGGGAAGAATGCATTCATCAAAAATGAACTATTATTAGTATGTCAAGGTTTTTAATGATTGTTAATCATATGTCATATAAATCATGAATGAGGTTGAGATAAGCATGGGGTTAAAAGGTTAATGTTGATTATACATAGCGGGCCATTAAAAAGTTTTATTCGAGTATTTTATTTTCTAGTTTTCCAATTAAGGGAATGTTTGTGAATGATGTGATGGGATAAAGAATTAATGTTGATAAGACATAGCGGGCCATTAAAAAGTT